GGGAGATGAAGAGAATAAATAAATAGAGATATAAAAAAAATATGGATCTATTCCCCATATTCATTAAAATGCAAAATGCATATGGGGAATAGATACTCGTACAAATTCATCATGTGCCAGGAACCAGATTTGAACTGGTGACACGAGGATTTTCAGTCCTCTGCTCTACCAGCTGAGCTATCCCGACCATTCTTGACGCATCCATCATCTTAATTTTATGAGATTACTTAAGTATATGTCAATGACTCTATGTCAACTAAAAAAAAAGACTTTGTAAATTTCAGTAGGAGTAATTATTATGTAGTGTTAATCATTCACATGAGGATTCGTTCCTCAAGAATAAGATGTATGTTTATAAAAAAAAATATAATATTGTACGTGTATCATATATATCATTATATATTCCAAATATATTCTAAGACTTGTGATTGTGATAAGAAAAAGAAAGAAAAAAGTCTACGCGGATCCATTTGTGAAAAAAGATACCGAATAAAACACATAACGAATTTTCAATTTTAAAAAAGAGCATATAGCAAAAAGAATTATAGAGTTAAGTGGTCCTTTTGGGGATAGAGGGACTTGAACCCTCACGATTTTTTAAGTCGACGGATTTTCCTCTTACTATAAATTTCATTGTTGTCAGTATTGACATGTAGAATGGGACTCTCTCTTTATTCTCGTCCGATTAATCAGTTCTTCAAAAGATCTATCAGACTATGATGGAGTGAATGATTTGATCAGTGAATATTCAAATTTCAACTTGGAATTGATTCACATCTTTCAATTGTGATATAACGATTCACAAATAGAGATTTGGAGTCTTCATTAATCAATTGAAATAGTATATATCCTTTCCTTTATATCCTTTATATAATATAATTTCTATGGATATAATTTCTATGGAAGGATTCCTTTCCTAACGCGAAAGGAAATATCGCCAACCCCATTTGTTAGAACAGCTTCCATTGAGTCTCTGCACCTATCCTTTATTCTCGTTTTCTTAACTTTTCTTTCCTTTCGGAAAACGGGATTTGGCTCAGGATTGCCCATTGTTAATTCCGGGGTTTCTCTGAATTTGAAAGTTATCACTTGGTACGTTTCCATATCAAGGCTCAATCCAATTAAGTCCGTAGCGTCTACCAATTTCGCCATACCCCCTCTTTGAGATTAGATTAGGGTCTCATTAAGATGCTTTTTTTTTTTCGTTTTTTTTTTAGAATTATATCGGAACTGTTGAATTCATTAGATATGGATTCCGATATTTAAAAATGTTTCTGCCTATTTCTATTTGATTTATTTATTTTTTCATTTATTATTTTTTCATCTATATAGGATACCCATATTTTGTCGAATCTGAAAGAATTTTATTATTTCTATATTCGCAATTCAATATACATAGATATATACCATATATATATATCTTTTTTATATACCCCTCCTTCTATCATTTTTCATGCAATTTGAAATACTCAACGGTCGATTTTTTTTCTTAGTCTTCGATTTTGTGTTGACCTTTCCGAATGAGAACAAGGGAATCTTTCATTATGATCTGGATTGGACCTTTATCTTTCTTTCATTTTTTATCTTTTTTACTTAGAGCGGACAGACCCGGACCCTATCTATATACCATAACTAAAAAAACGAAAATGGAAATATCTTTTTTATTCAATTAAGAATCTTTTTATTAATTTAGAATAGCTATAACTAATCTAATGGCTATAAATAATCATTCTATTAATTTCGAATTAGATATTCATTTAGTAATTCGAATATCTTTTCGATTCTATCTAATTCTAATGAAATAAATTCTAATGAAATAAAGATTCGATAGAAATTTCGTTAGAATTCTATTCTAGTATAGAATAGAATTAATCTAGTATAGAATAGAATTAACCTTGAAAATCCAATTTTTTAGAATTCTAATGTATAAATTGTATTGTATAAATAAATACATTATAGATATTTAATCTTAATGTATAAGAATATTGTAATTGAAATTACTGTTTAATGTAATGTAATCGAATTTTTGATTTTATTCATTATTCTAAAAAAAAATAAATGAGAATCCCCCCTTGTTTTTTTTTTGAAATATTAAAATATTAATAAGATTAAAAAAATTATGATCTTGATATATGATATAATATATAAATATATATATTACATCATCTATATTATATATTATTTCTATTTCTATATATTATTATATATTATTTATATATATTATTTTCTTTTTTATATATTATTTTATTATTAAAATAAAAAAAAAAAGATTATTAATATATAATAATCTAAAATTTAATATAAAATATATTAGAAAAAAAAAAATATATAATAGAAAAGAAGTAAAGTCAAAATAAAAATAATGGAATTCAAATTGGTATGCTCTTTTTGTCCTAGAATTTCAAATAATATTTCTTTTCTATGTTTGTAATAATTTAATTATGTTATAACATATTTATTATGTTCTGAATAGCTAATAATAAACAGTTAATAACTAAGA